TCTTTTTTGTTTGCATAACGTGTATGTGCCACACCATACAATTGAAATAGAAAGATTCGTCGGACGAATCATGAATTCCATGGGTTAAAAGAAATTTCTTCTTATGGAACCATCGGGCGATCATACATGTACTACAATTAAGATAAAGGACTCGCTATTCATTCGGGTTTTGGTCAAGAATAACATTCTGTAGGAGAGATGGCCGAGCGGTTCAAGGCGTAGCATTGGAACTGCTATGTAGACTTTTGTTTACCGAGGGTTCGAATCCCTCTCTCTCCGTTTCTTTTCATTCATCAACGTTACCGATTACAATGTATCAAATAAAATAAGAATTGATATCATTATTCTAATGATAAGACCTTTATTTAATAGACATTCTCTATCCCTAATTAATCCCTGTGATAGGTAAAATACAAATAGAGATATCGTATTGATATTGAAAAAAAGAAAAAGAATTCTATTGCCGATCCTTTTTTGATACATGAATGAGACAGGGCACGAGGTGCTCTATTTACTTCAGCGAAAAGAGTCAAAATTGGTATGAACCTTGCTTTTTTATTTTCATTAGAATCAAGTCTGACGGGAATAATATTCTACGACCAACAACTCATTTATTTTAAGACCGATCCATTTACTATCTATTATTTGATTGACAAATCCTTTATATTGTAAGGAGTCAATAGTCAAATGGTTTGGCAATTCCCCGTGGGGGGATGAAACAAGATAATTTTGAATCAGAGCTTTCGATCTTTCTTTATCCTTCGTAGTAATAATATCTCGGGGTTTGCAACGATAACTTGGTATATCCACTATACGACCATTAACTAAAATGTGTCTATGGTTAATTAATTGTCTGGCTCCAGGAATGGTCGAAGCCATACCTAATCTAAAAAGGATGTTATCCAAACGCATCTCAAGTAGTTGTAGTAAAACCTGGCCTGTTGACCCTTTGGCTTTTCCAGCAATATGCACATATTTAAGTAATTGTCGCTCTGTCAGACCATAATGAAAACGCAATTTCTGTTTCTCTTCTAAACGAATACGGTATTGTGATCTTTTTCCAGAGCGCAATTGGGTTTGAAGATCACTTCTGGATCTGGGTCTTTTACTAGTTAGTCCCGGTAAAGCCCCCAGCCGGCGTATTTTTTTGAAACGAGGTCCTCGGTAACGAGACATATAAAGGCTCCTTTTTGATTCACTTTTATTTGACAAAAAAATATAAATTCAGACTGAACTAAAGGATCAGCAAAGCAAAACTCAATTTACTAAAGTCCTACAAAACAGAATAAAAGAAATTTTCTCAATATTCGGATTTTTTGTATATATAGGAAATTAAAGCGAAGGTTACATTTTCCAATTTCTTCTGTAGAGATCTAATTGTTCTAGTCAACTTTTTTATTCATAGCTATAGCTGCAAGTTACCATAACATAATAGATCGGTGACCCGACATTTAGAGAAAGCGAGAGTAGATATTTTTACTCATGGAAAGAAAAAAATTGATAAAGAAAAAGAGCCGGCTATCGGAATCGAACCGATGACCATCGCATTACAAATGCGATGCTCTAACCTCTGAGCTAAGCGGGCGGATATAAGAGCAATAGTGTATAGGAATACAGGAAACTATCGGATCTTAGCTATTACCTAGTGATTCTTCTTCTTTTTTTAATTTATTGATTATTTAAATTTCTTATATTTATTAGTTATATATTTTAGATTCTATTTAGAAAATAGAAAAGAAAACTATTTAGATATAGATAAATTAGATATCTAAATAGAAATGAAATTCCATATTCATATATATATATGAATAGAAAATATCAATATATCAATGAAATTAGGATTTGAAATGAAAAAAAAAAAGAATGAATATCGACCGTTCCACTATTCCAAACTGCACTGTAAAAATTAATGAGGAGGAAAGGCACATATATATGTGGGATATATCTATCCATATTGAATTGGGAATACATCAATGATAGAATCAATTTCGTATTGAAACAAATAGGGTTCATCTAATAGAGATGAAATGATAGAATATAGAATAGGGGGTGGAAAAAAAAGAAAATAGCAGCATACACTTTTTCGATATAGGAATCATTACCTAATGAATTCAATAGTCCCAAGATAAATGAAAGAGGTGGATGAAATTACCCTTGTCTCAAAAGAAAGGGGGATATGGCGAAATTGGTAGACGCTACGGACTTGATTGGATTGAGCCTTGGTATGGAAACCTGCTAAGTGGTAACTTCCAAATTCAGAGAAACCCTGGAACTAAAAATGGGCAATCCTGAGCCAAATCTTTGTTTTGAGAAAAAAGATGGAAAATGAGAATAAAAGGGATAGGTGCAGAGACTCAATGGAAGTTGTTCTAACGAATGAAATTGACTACGTTACGTTAGTAGCTAAAATCCTTCTATTGAAATGACAGAAAGGATAACCTTATATACCTAATACGTACGTATACATACTGACATAGCTCTATATATGAAAATAGAAATC